GTAGAATAGAAAGAATCAAAAAATGTGAATAATTATATATATTATATTCATTATATTTCCGATTACTAATCAGGAAACCTCTATCAACAAGATAAAAGAACGACCTCTTTCTTTTCCTTCTGTGAAATTAGTCAAATAAAACAAATCTCATGTTCCCTTCTTAACCTCTTGGATCAGATTGATTAGAATCCTTTGGAAATTGAATTTTTAAGTTATAAAATTTCTATTTACTATTTTTTTTTATTTTCTTTTTTGAATTATTAGAAGACAAAAAAAAATAAGAAAAGATGAAGAATAATAAAGTAAAGTCGATTAGCGTATATTATATGTAGTATGTAGAAAGTCGATTTTTTTTAGTTCAACATTTTTTGCACTTATTATATGCTATACTCACTTCTATAGAATATAGAAAATTCTAATTAATTAATAATTAATTCTAATTAATTAATTAGAATTAATATAATAACAAAAAAATATAACAAACAGGTACGATATAGTAAAATAGTAAATCGGGGTACCCATTTTATGACAACTATGAACTTTCCGTCTATTTTTGTGCCTTTAGTAGGCCTAGTATTTCCGGCAATTGCAATGGCTTCTTTATTTCTTCACGTTCAAAAAAACAAGATTGTTTAGATCTTGTAGGACAAATCTCATTTTTCAAGACTTAGACTTGAATCATAACACGGATATCGATTTAGCAAAATGGTATACCATGTGATTTCTTCCGAACATAAATGAAAGAGCCCTTACGCATGTGGAAACATGATATAGGGGTAGATTTTATTATCTTCGATCTAACTAATTTAAAGTAAAGATTCACACCAGAATAGTACTAGTTGATGAGAGTTACATCGGAAACAAAAAGAGTAAGGAAAGTCAAATTTATTTTTGGTATTCTTTTAATTCAAATTAAATGCAAACAGATATAGTATGAATTGGCGATCAGAACGTATATGGATAGAACTTAGAACGGGATCCCGAAAAATAAGTAATTTCTGCTGGGCATTTATCCTTTTTTTAGGTTCATTAGGTTTCTTATTGGTTGGAATTTCAAGCTATCTTGGTAGGAATTTGATATCTTTATTTCCCCCACAGCAAATAAATTTTTTTCCGCAAGGGATCGTGATGTCTTTCTATGGGATCGCAGGACTCTTTATTAGCTCCTATTTGTGGTGTACAATTTTGTGGAATGTAGGTAGTGGTTATGATCGATTCGATAGAAAAGAAGGAATAGTATGTATTTTTCGTTGGGGATTTCCTGGAAAAAATCGTCGCATCTTCCTTCGATTTCTTATAAAAGATATTCAGTCTATTAGAATAGAACTTAAAGAGGGTATTTATACTCGTCGTGTCCTTTATCTGGAAATCAGAGGTCAGGGGGCCATTCCCTTGACTCGTACTGATGAGAATTTTACTCCACGAGAAATTGAACAAAAAGCTGCTGAATTGGCCTATTTCTTGCGTGTACCGATTGAAGTATTTTGAAATGAACCCTTTCTTTTCTTATTCTTAGCTCGGAGGAAAATAAAAACTCTACAATCCTATTTTTCTACGGCATACCTTAACGGAAATTTCATCAGAATACCTATTCGGGTCAAAGCAGACGTATACAGAACAACCAAAAAGGAAAACTGTTTTTGTCTCTAAATTTGTCTACAAAAAGAAGTCTTTTATTCGTATGGAAATCTACTCAACTCAATTCAGTAAAAAAAGTAAAAAATAGAAATAAATAAATTTTTTTAAGCCGAGTATTTGGAATTGATAGGTTAGATACAATACAAAAAATCATGGAAATTTTTTCTCTTTTTTAGCAATCTTTATTTTTATCCTTTCTTTTGTTCTCTTTAATGATCAAACAATTGGATTTCTTATATCTTATAATTATAACGATATTTTAATTAAATTATCCAAATTCGGTTTTGTTTTGCCACCTCTTTTTGATCATTACATTCAGATCCTCAATTCTTTCTTTTGTGCTATGGGTAAGGTGTGAAATTTTTCTAAATATTTGATATTTTTGTAGAAGGTGAGTTCTCTCGTCTTGAAATCAAAATAATATTCATTAATTGAAAATTGAAGTGGCTCTGCCACGTATTCATCGAAAGAAATGAAGGAATTGTTTCGAATTTGACGAAACACTATTTTTTTTTATTTCTTCATTCAAATTCGAAGTAGACTCTTTTTCTATTTTTGTATTCTTTCAAGATTCAAAGACTAATTATCAAATCACAAAAAAAAAAAAAAAAACAGAGAATAGATTCATGGATTCGATACTTTGTAAAAGAACTCATTTTGATAGAAATAAAGTATTAGATCGCATAGAGTCGACGAACGCGATGGGTTCGTTAATAATTTAACGATGAAAAAAAAAATGGAAAAAAAGAAAGCATTTATTCCTTTTCTATATCTTGCATCTATAGTATTTTTACCCTGGTGGATCTCTCTATCATTTCAAAAAAGTCTGGAATCTTGGATTACTAATTGGTGGAATATTAAG